TTCGAGAAATGGCAGATCTATTCACTCTATCAATAACCGAGTCGAGTTTGGTCTATCATAAGGGATTTGCCTTGTCTATTGATTCCTACGGATTGGATCAAAAAAAATTCTTGAATGAGGTATTCAACTCCAAGGATAAATCGAAAAAGAAATCATTGGTTCTATCTCCTATTTTTTATGAAGAGAATGAATCCTTTTATCGAAGGATAAAAAAAAAAACGGTCCGGATCTCCTGCGGGAATGTTTTGGAAGATCCAAAACAAAATCAATTTGTCGAAACAACCATAACGGAGGCGGTCAATCAATATAGATTAATCCGAAATCTGATTCAAATCCAATATAACACCTATAGGTACATAAGAAATGTATCGAATCGATTCTTTTTAACGAATCGATCCGATCGCAACTTCAAATATGGAATTCAAAAGCATCAAATAGAAAATGAGACTCTGAATCATCTAACTATAATAAAATATACGATCAATCCACATTTATCCAATTTGAAAAAGATTCAGAGGAAGTGGTTTGATCCTCTTATTTTTAGAACCGAGAAATCCACGAATCGGAATCTTAATGTATATAGATACAAAGGATCCAATGGGGGCAAGAATTTCCAGGAAAATTTGGAACATTTCGTTTCTGAACAGAAACACCGTTTTCAAATAATGTTCGATCAATTACGTATTAATCAATATTCGATTGATTGGTCCGAGGTTATCGACAAACAAGATTTGTCCAAGTCACTTCGTTTCTTTTTGTCTAAGTCGCTTCTCTTTTTGTTCAAGCCACTTCTCTTTTTGTCTAAGTCACTTCCTTTTTTTGTTGTGAGTATTGGTTATATCTTCATTCATAGGTCCGAAATCCACATCTATGAATTGAAAGGTCTGAATGATCAACTCTGCAATCAGTTGTTAGAATCAATGGGTGTTCAAATCGTTTATTTGAATAAATCGAAACCCTCTTTATTGTATGATCGTGATACTTCTCAAAGATCGAAATTTTTGATCAATGGAGGAACAATATTCTCGTTTTTCTTCAATAAGATACCAAAGGGGATGACTGACTTATTCCATACTATAAATAATTGTAGGAAATCCTGTGAGAACACGAATTCCTATTTCTCAACGATATCCCACGATCGAGACAATTTGCTGAATCCCATAAAACTATTTCATAAAAGTTCTTCATTGATATCTTCTTTTTATAAAGCAAATAGACTTCAATTCGTGAATCATCCCCATAGCCTCTGGTTTTATTGTAACAAAGGATTCCATTTTTATATGGAAAAGACCCGTATCAATAATTATGATTTTCCATTTCTAAATATCTTGCGCATTCATAACCAAATATTTTTTTTGTGTGTCGGTAAAAAAAAACATGTTTTGTGGAAGGGAGAGACTATTTCACCAACCCAGTCACAGGTATCTGGCATATTCATACCTAACGATTTTACACAAAGTAGTGACGAAACGTATAACTTGTACAAATCTTTCGATTTTTCAATTTTTCCCGACCCATTTGTTCCTATTTACTCGATTGCAGACATTTCTGGAACGCCTCTAACAACAGAAGAACAAATAGTCAATTTGGAAAGAACTCATTATCCGCCTCCTTTAGATATGAATCTATCTAATTCAGAAGGGAAAAACTTGCATCACTATTTCCGTTTCAATTCAAACATGGGTTTGATTCACATTCCGTGTTTTGAAAAATATTTACCATCAGTAAAGAGGAAAGAACCGAGTTTTTGTCTAAAGAAAAACGTTGAGAAAGGGGAAGTAGGTAGAACCTTTCAACGAGATAGTGCTTTTTCAAATCTATCAAATCTGTTCAAAACCTATATGCCATGGTTCCTTACTCGTACGGGGTATAAATATCTTTTTCAAAAAAATATTGATTTTTTTTTGAATATTCCCCTTCCATATTTCCTAAGTAGCAGTCAAAAATTTGTGTCCATTTTTCATGATATTATGCATGGATCAGATATATCATGGCCAATTCCTCAGAAAAAATGGCGGGCGATTCTTCCACAATGGAATCAGATAAGTGAGAGTTCGAGTAAGTGTTTACAGAATCTTCTTCTGTCCGAAGAAATGATTCATCGAAATAATGAGTCACCCATTCCATTGATATGGACACATCTGAGATCACCAAATGCTTTGGTGTTCCTCTATTCAATCCTTTTCCTTCTTCTTGTTGCTGGATATCTCGTTCGTACACATCTTCTCTTTGTTTTCCGAGCCTCTAGTGAGTTACAGACAGAGTTAGAAAAGATCCAATCTTTGATGATTCAATCATACATGATTGAGTTGCGAAAACTTCTGGATAGGTATCCTACATCTGAACTGAATTCTTTCTGGTTAAAGAATCTCTTTCTAGTTGCTCTGGAAGAAATACGGGGTTCTGCTTCTGGCGGCAACATGCTATTGGGTGGTGGTCCCGCTTATGGGGTCAAATCAATACGTTCTAAGAAGAAATATTTGAATATCAATCTCATCAGTATCATACCAAATCCCATCAATCGAATCACTGTTTCGAGAAATACGAGACATCTAAGTCGTACAAGTAAAGAGATCTATTCATTGATAAGAAAAAGAAAAAACGTGAACGGTGATTGGATTGATGATAAAATAGAATCCTGGGTCGCGAACAGTGATTCGATTGATGATGAAGAAAGAGAATTCTTGGTTCAGTTCTCCACCTTAACGACGGAAAAAAGGATTGATCAAATTCTATTGAGTCTGACTCATAGTGAGCGTTTATCAAAGAATGATTCTGGTTATCAAATGATTGAACAACCGGGATCAATTTACTTACGATACTTAGTTGACATTCATAAAAAGTATCTAATGAATTATGAGTTCAATAGATCCTGTTTAGCAGAAAGACGGATATTCCTTGCTCGTTATCAGACAATCACTTATTCACAAGCCTCGTGTGGGGCTAATAGTTCTCATTTCCCATCTCATGGAAAACCCTTTTCGCTCCGCTTAGCCCTATCCCCTTCTAGGGGTATTTTAGTAATGGGTTCTATAGGAACTGGACGATCCTATTTGGTCAAATACCTAGCGACAAACTCCTATGTTCTTTTCATTACGGTATTTCCGAACAAGTTCCTGGATGACAAGCCTAAAGGTTATCTTATTGACGATATCGATATTGATGATAGTGACGATATCAATATTGATGATAGTGACGATATTGATGATGACCTTGATACGGAGCTGCTAACTATGACGAATGTGCTAACTATATATATGACGCCGAAAATAGACCGATTTGATACCACCCCTCAATTAGAATTAGCAAAAGCAATGTCCCCTTGCATAATATGGATTCCAAACATTCATGATCTGTATGTGAATGAGTCGAATTATTTATCCCTCGGTCTATTAGTGAACTATCTCTCCAGAGATAGTGAAAGATGTTCCACTAGAAATATTCTTGTTATTGCTTCGACTCATATTCCCCAAAAAGTGGATCCCACTCTAATAGCTCCGAATAAATTAAATACATGCATTAAGATACGAAGGCTTCTTATTCCACAACAACGAAAGCACTTTTTCATTCTTTCATATACTAGGGGATTTCATTTGGAAAAGAAAATGTTTCATACTAACGGATTCGGGTCCATAACCATGGGTTCCAATGCACGAGATCTTGTAGCACTTACCAATGAGGCCCTATCAATTAGTATTACACAGAAGAAATCAATTATAGACACTAATACAATTAGATCAGCTCTTCATAGACAAACTTGGGATTTGCGATCCCAGGTAAGATCGGTTCAGGATCATGGGATCCTTTTCTATCAGATAGGAAGGGCTGTTGCACAAAATGTACTTCTAAGTAATTGCCCCATAGATCCTATATCTATCTATATGAAGAAGAAATCATGTAAGGAAGGGGATTCTTATTTGTACAAATGGTACTTCGAGCTTGGAACGAGCATGAAGAAATTAACGATACTTCTTTATCTTTTGAGTTGTTCTGCCGGATCGGTCGCTCAAGATCTTTGGTCTCCACCCGGACCCGATGAAAAAAATTGGATCACTTCTTATGGATTCGTTGAGAATGATTCTGATCTAGTTCATGGCCTATTAGAAGTCGAAGGCGCTCTGTTGGGATCCTCACGGACAGAAAAAGATTGCAGTCAGTTTGATAATGATCGAGTGACATTGCTTCTTCGGTCCGAACCAAGGAATCAGTTAGATATGATGCAAAATGGATCTTGTTCTATCGTTGATCAGAGATTTCTATATGAAAAATACGAATCGGAGTTTGAAGAAGGGGAAAGAGAAGGAGCCCTCGACCCGCAACAGATAAAGGAGGATTTATTCAATCACATAGTTTGGGCTCCTAGAATATGGCGCCCTTGTGGCAATCTATTTGATTGTATCGAAAGGACCAATGAATTGGGATTTCCCTGTTGGGCCAGGTCATTTCGGGGCAAGCGGATCATTTCTCATAAAGAGGATGAGCTTCAAGAGAATGATTCGGAGTTCTTGCAGAGTGGAACCATGCAGTACCCGACACGAGATAGATCTTCCAAAGAACAAGGCTTTTTTCGAATAAGCCAATTCATTTGGGACCCTGCAGATCCATTCTTTTTCCTATTCAAAGATCAGCCCTTTGTCTCTGTGTTTTCACGCCGAGAATTCTTTGCAGATGAAGAGATGTCAAAAGGGCCTTCCCAAACAAATCCTCCTACATCTATATATAAACGCTGGTTCATCAAGAATACGCAAGAAAAGCACTTCGAATTGTTGATTCATCGCCAGAGATGGCTTAGAACCAATAGTCCATTATCTAATGGATCTTTCCGTTCTAATACTCTATCCGAGAGTTATCAGTATTTATCAAATCTGTTCCTATCTAACGGAACGCTATTGGATCAAATGACAAAGGCATTGTTGAGAAAGAGATGGCTTTTCCCGGATGAAATGAAACATTTGATTCATGTAACAGGAGAAAGATTTCCCATTCCTTAGCCGGAAAGA